TTGTAGACATGAAAGCATAAGAACTCAACGGATTCCCTTCTTTGTTTGTCTGATTTAAGGTAGAAGGTCCCGTTGAGTTCTTAATAATTATAATATTTTTTTTATAGGTTCATTGACGAAGTTCTATTTACTCAAAAAATTTTACCCTCCTCTTTTGTTTGTCCACTCATTTTTATAGTATATGTAATTATAAAGTATTATAATTGAATTTAGAATATAATAATTAATTAATAAAATACGCAATAACTCCAAGATACATCTGTAAAAAAAAGAAACTAACACTAGTAATGTTTGACGAACAAGATAAAAAATCATTATTTTTTCGACACAAGAAAAGGATTTTTCACACCCCTTTTCTTGTGTCGAAGACTAGGAAGACGAATAAACCCTCCCAGAAATATGTGCTCCCTTCGTTTATATTTATACGTTCTATTTTCCGTTTACTTTTGGATAGGATCTATCCAAAGTGAAATGTATTAGAATCAAGTGCATTTTTGACATTTCAATCTGACAATAGCAACATAATAGCATCGCCCAAATTGAAAAAAAAAAGAAGGGGAAAAGTCAAATAGTCTTTCTATATACTATGTCTAGGAATGTCGTACAAGGAATTCCCGGCATCTCGTAGAAAAAGAGTCTAAAAGAACAAAATTCTTTTTATAATTTCATTTTTTATCATAGATAATTGATAAAAAAGTTCTTTTTACAAACTGGATGTCGATAAATACGCCAGTCTAGAAATTCATTTCGGACAATTGAACCTTCTCGAACTGTTTCTTTTTAAGAACCAAAAAGATTTGTGCCAAAATAACAGATGCGAAGAAGAACAAAAGACCTTGTACACGTAATGGATCTTGAAGTACTATTTCTGCATCTCCCTGACCAAATCCGCCCACATTAGGATTACTTGTCAACGGTTGATCCAATTTGATAGATTCACCTTCTGAAACAAGAAGTTCTGGCCCCGGAGGGATAATATCAACCACTTGACGTCCATCAGATGCATCCGCTATGGTTATTTCGTATCCCCCCTTTTCTTTTCGTAGGATTTTGCTTACTATACCTGATGCTGTAGCATTATAAACTGTATTGTTACTCTTGCTCCCGTCAGGATAAATTTGGCCCCTCCCTCTATTTCCGCCTACGTATATAGGATATTTTAAGAAGTGAGTGTCTTTCTTAGTAGCGGGGTCCGGGGAAAGAATAGGAAAGGTTATTTCACTATATTTCTTACCAGGAACAGGGCCTATGACAAGAATATTTTTTTGATTGGGGCGATAACTCTGAAAAGACAGATTGCCCATCTTTTCTTTTATCTCGGGGGAAATACGATCGGGAGGGGCTAATTCAAAACCCTCTGGTAAAATAAGAACAGCCCCTACATTCAAACCCCCCTTTTTACCATTAGCAAGAACTTGTTTCAGTTGCATATCATAGGGAATTCGAACAACTGCTTCAAATACAGTATCCGGAAGTACCGCTTGCGGAACCTCAATATCCACGGGTTTATTAGCTAAATGGCAATTGGCGCATACAATACGTCCAGTGGCTTCTCGTGGATTTTCATAACCCTGCTGTGCAAAAATGGGATATGCATTTGAAATGGATGTACGAGTTATGATATATATCATGAGCGATATGGAAATAGATCGAGTAATCTGTTCCTTTATCCAAGAAAAAGTATTTCTAGTTTGCATGGTCCAACCATTGATCCCGAAAATTTATACAATAAATTGGGGTAGGTCACTAATGGAGTTTCCTATCCACGATTCTGTTATTTATATTTACTGGAATAATATAATAATAATTTGACTGGATTAATTTAATATATAGGAATATAGGATGAATCTACGGGATGGGTAGAAATATAATTTTTTTTCAATGCTTTCCTTATGTACAACTGCAAAGTAATAAAAAACATTATAATTGGATTAGGTAGATCATTTTTCAGTCATTCATTGAATGATAAATCACTACAAGTGACGGAGATATGCGATTTAAATAACGGAAAATCCAATATTTTAAAATTGTATCTAGAATGACTGGAAAAGTGGAAACAAGGCCAGATATAATTTGATCATTATGAACAAATCCAAAATCCTTGGAGACAAAGCCAATCAGCAGTTCCCAACCATGGGGCGAATGAAATCCGATACATAAATCAGTTAATAAAAGAAGAGAAAAAGCTTTTATTGTGTCACTTAAGTTATATAGGAATTCCTGAGCCCAAGAGTTAAGAATAATAAGTTCTTTATTACCCAAAATAGAATAACCACTTAGAATAATGAAACAGATTATATTTGTCGAGAAGTGCAAAATCGTATGAATACGACCCTCATTGTGTATCTTGATTAATTGGATTGTTTCTTTGTGAATTCCTATACGAAGGTTTTGTAGATGTGTCTCCGAGTATTCTTTGATCATTTCCTCTAAGAGGAGGAGTTCCTTTAATTCTTTGAATTTTTCTAGAATACTATTTTCTTCAATATCATTCAAAAAAGTTTCAGATTGCCTAGTATTCCACCAATTTCTAATCCATGATTCCAGACTTTTTTGAAATGAGAGCGAAATCCACCAAGGCAAAAATACTATAGATGCAAGATAGAAAAGAGGAGTTAATGCTTTCTTTTTTGCCATTTTTTCATCTGTGAATTGTTAATGAATTCGTCGACTTTATGTAATCTAATATTTCTCTCACGCATCAGGTCTATTACAAGTTATCGAATCTATAATCTATTCACTCTTTTTTTTATTATTTTTTTTTCATATATGTCTGCTTTGACTCCAAGGGATGTTCTGAAGAAATTTCAATTAAGTTATGTTATAGAAAAAGAGGATTCTTGCGTTTTTGCCCTCCTGCTGAGAAAGCATGCATTTGTCGGCTCATTTCTTAAAATACTTCAATTGGTACACGCAAGAAATAGGCCAATTCAGCAGCTTTTTGTTCCATTTCCCGTGGAGTAAAATTCTCATCAGTACGAGTCAATGGAATGGCTCCCTGGCCTTTGATATCCATATAAAGGACACGGCGAGCATAAATACCCTCTTTAACTTCTATTCTGACGGACTGAATATCTTTTATAAGAAATCGGAGGAAGACCCGACGATTTTTTCCAGGAAATCCCCAACGAAAAATACACACTATTCCGTCTTTTCTATCAAATCGATCATAACCACTACCTACATTCCACGAAATTGTGCACCACAAATAAGAGCTAATAAAAAGACCCGCGATCCCATAGAAAGACATCACAATTCCTTGTGGAAAAAAAAGGATTTCCTGAGACGGAAATAAAGATATCAGATTTCTACCAAGATAACTCGAGGTTCCAACCAACAAGAATCCTAATGAACCTAAAAAAAGGATAACAGCCCAGCAGAAATTACTTGTTTTTCGAGCCCCTGTTATAGGTTCTATCCATATATGTTCTGATCGACAACTCATACTTGATCCAGTTGCTTTTTTTTTTTGAATTGAGAGAATACCCCAAATGAATTTGACTTTAGTCCTTTTGTTTCCGAAGTAACTCGCATCAACTAGCAATAGTTTGATGTGAACCTTTAGGAGTAATTCATTAAATTGGTTAGATCTAAACTAATAACATACCCTTCGTATGATCTCACTAAAGATAGCCACATGCATATAGATAGACCAACTTTACAATTAAGCCGTCCGCCAATTCGGGTCTATTTGAAAATAGCTAGAATATAGCATTTTGGGGGATTTTCGTCGGAAGACGCTTATACCATATTTTGCTAAAAGGATATCTGTGTTATGATACAAGCGTCAGTTTAAAAATGAGATTTTGTGCCCTCGGCTCTAAACAATCTTGTTTTTTTGAACATGAAGAAATAAAGAAGCCATTGCGATTGCCGGAAATACTAGGCCTACTAAAGGGACCAAAACAGAGGGAAAGTTCAAAGTTGTCATAGAATGGGTACCTCGCTTTACTATTTGTACCTGTTATTATTATTGAGATTTTATATTTATAGAATATAAAGATAAAGTAAAGTATTATATATAAAGATATCTTATATCTTATTATAAGTATAATTTGATAATTAGAAATTGGGATTATTATTACTTAATATCTCTCTAATCTATTCTAATTCTAAATGAGTATATAATGTAGTTTTTCATGCCTCCACACGAAAGATTTGAAAAGATATGGATGAGATATTATTTTATTCATTTTTTGCTCTTGTCTTCCAATTTAGCAAAAAGTTTCTTAAAAATGAATTAGATTCTATTTATTTAGTTTTAGAATTAGATCTATTTATATTAACGGGTTTGTTAGAATCCCATCCAGCAGGGATTCTTAGTCAAAATAGAATTATCGTAAGGTATAGAAAGATAAAAAATGTGATTATTCCGATAAACTAATTACTTGTTTGCTCAAAATAATTCCACTTTATGCTCTAATTTTGATTCAAAGGAAAGAAAGTGTGGAGTTGAAATAACTCACTCAGAACGCTTTTTAAAGGATTACGTGGTACGATTAGATCGAATAAGCCCTTTTGGAATAAATACTCAGCCGCTTGTGAACCTTCGGGTACTGTTTTATTTAATGTTTGTTCAATTACTCTTTTACCCGCAAAGGCAATGTAGGCATGGGGTTCGGCAATAATGATATCCCCCAACATACCAAAACTAGCTGTCACCCCGCCGGTAGTAGGAGATGTAAGGATTGGTACATAGAATAACTTTTTATTTGATTGATAATCATATAAAGCAGCAGATATTTTAGCCATTTGCATCAAGCTCAAACTTCCTTCTTGCATGCGTGCCCCTCCGGAAGCACACACTATAATAAGAGGTAGAAATTCTTTAGTGGCATATTCAATCAAACGGGTAATTTTTTCCCCAACTACGGATCCCATACTACCCCCCATAAACTGAAAATCCATAACCCCAATTGCTACGTTAATACCGTTTAATTGCCCTATACCTGTTTGAACAGCCTCGGTTAATCCTGTCTTTCTTTGATAAGAATCGATAC